AGATAGGAGGATCTTCCCTCAGGCGAGTTGCATATCGCACATTTACCGACTGCTTTCAAATTTTAGCAATTTAATTTTTGCTTTATCGACTCACATTTCATATCATGGTTCCAGGCGTTAACTTAAGGTTTACTCTTCCTTTTCGAACTCTGAGAAGTGCCCATGAAACTCCTGTTGATGGTTCAATCAATTAGTTCTTCGGAAGGTTTACTAATAAGTTTTTTTATTAATATAAATCCCTATCGTTTTTTCCTTTATTGATTTATATCTTTTGATAGATTGTATGGAACATCAGAAAAAAAAATAGTAACTAGTAATTAGAACCCTAAGACATAAGAATAAGAGTCAAACTATTACTTCGGATTGATCGAAACAAATACAAATAGTTGTAGCAAATAAATAGAATTGGGTGCTATGTCAATTCCATATATGGAATTGAGATCCACATACATATATAATACATACATAGATAATATTGTATAATTAGAATATTGTATTGTATATTAAGATAAATATTGTATTTTTTATTGTATTTGGATATTAAGATATATAATATTGTATATTAATTGTATATTAAGCTAGATTTAGCCTCTACCTTTATTCTAGATTCTAGAGTACAACCTTATACACTACAATAATACCAATAGATCATATGGTCGAAAGATTCATCTATTTCTTTCTACCATACGATCTATCTATTAGAATACTGCGGATTATAGTCCGCTTATTTCATTTTAGTTTCATTTAAGACGCAAAAATTGGAATCCTTTTCATTTTATTTCGTCAATTTTTTCAGAAGTAAAGTTTAATTCAAATTTAAAATTAATTAATTATTTTGACTGATTGTTTTTACGTAAATGATAAGTAGAAAGGCGGTAGGAACTAGAACGAATAGTGCAGTAGCAACAAATGCAAGAATATTTACTCCCATAAGAATATTTACTCCCATAATCAATTTTTTTTTACTTCGCAATAACTCGGGATTTAGTCCCATAGCTTTCACTTGTAAATTCAATAAATGAATTCCCTCTTAATCTCGCTGGTTTTTAATCGGATGAATATCATGAATAACAATATCTGAGCTGTCAAATAAATTTGTCGTCGAAAATGGAATAGTATAACATAGGAAGTTTTTTTATCCATACCGAATCCCAGCTCGGATTCCGCACCCAATCCCAAATTCCTTTAGTCCTTTCTTTATTTAGCGCCTGTTTCCGTTCTTTTTTTTCTATAATCTACTCTATGTCCAATGATCTTATGAAGTATCATCAGATTGACTTTCCACTTCCATTAGTCACATAGTTACAAAGCAAAACAATAAAGAAACAAATTTATTATTCCATTTGTGTATGGGTGCCCCTCTCCAAAAAAAAAAAAAAAACCCTTTTTTCTTTTCTTTGCGATAGGAGGATGGGCGGATTAATACAATTATCCGTAGCATTGTCGAATAGAATACTATCTTCTTTTTTTTTTTTGGGGGGGGGGGGGGTTGAAATTCTGCCCCTGGCCCCCTTTCGAATTGATTGATGTATTTAGTGGATCCGCCGGGACTGACGGGGCTCGAACCCGCAGCTTCCGCCTTGACAGGGCGGTGCTCTGACCAATTGAACTACAATCCCAGAGAAATAAGGGATCTAGCAGGAATTTGGATTCTTTATCTCCGTATCGAGTATTTTTATTTTTGAGGGGTACGGGGTTATACGTGGTAGATTGGCGAATTGTGGGGTCGAGCTGGATTTGAACCAGCGTAGACATATTGCCAACGAATTTACAGTCCGTCCCCATTAACCGCTCGGGCATCGACCCAGGGGGAATCGCTTGTAATGATCAACTTCCTTTCCTAGTCCCCTACCCCCAGGGGAAGTCGAATCCCCGCCGACTCCGTGAAAGAGAGATGTCCTGAACCGCTAGACGATGGGGGCTCACTTGTCTAACTGTCGTGATACTCTGATCATAGTATGAACATTTTAAATTGTCAATGTATGATTAGATCCGAGGAATCTTTCCGCTTTTCCTAATTGCAGATAACTTGTTGATTCGTCATTCATATTCATGAATCTCATTAGAATGGGAATTCTCTACTATATATCTATATATAAAATATCTATACATATATCTATATATAAATATAGAATAGAAATCTAGATATATACTAGATATATAAAAAATACTAGATATATAAAAAAACTCTAAATCGAGTATCGAAATCTATACTTATTTCGTCTAATAGAAATATCAAAAAGTGTAAATAATACTAATAATACTAAAGTAACAAAGTCAAAGTATAGGGTTTTCGGGGAGTCGCTGGTCCAAAAAAAGGGGGGGTTAAGCCCCACTTCTTTCGCTTTCATTCTTCCATTCATTGATTCATTCATTGTTAAGATGAGATATTCTTATCTCACAATAAAAGAAGGAAATTAACAAACAGTAAGCGTGATGAAAAAACTCTACCCCCTAAAAAAAATTCAAAGCATTTTCGAGAATTTCTTCATCACAGGAT